AACCCATAAGGGTTTGCCCGTTCTTTGTACATAAACCTTTGTGAGGGTTTCGCGTAGTTTCAGCAGTTCTTCCGCTTCCAGGACAAATTCTCCCGTTTGTGCCTCATAAAAAGAACTAGCAGGTTGATGGATCATTACCCTGATGATATAACAGTTCTCTATCTCGCGTGATGAAACGAAGAGAAAAGAAAGAAAGATAAAGAATAATAGGAAAAAAAAAGATAGAATTGAACAACCGTACGGGCATTATCTTTTGTGCATTGCATACGGCTCTACAATAAAATTGACCCTTACCTTCCATTGAAGAAAGAGAAAAATAGAATCTATCAGACCCAGATGGATAAATGATCAAATTGCCACCCTTCCTTTCAGAGGAGTTAAAAAATACTATGATGGCTCCGTTGCTTTCTATTTTCAAATTGATTCTTTTTTTTGTCTTTGATTCAGCAATCCCAAAGTTTCTTTTTGATCCAATCAAATAAGGAAAAATCTTGTTTTTTTTTGCCCTCTTTTTTTATAACATAAATATTGTTAAGAGCCCTTCGATGTGAAAACAAAAAAGTTTGTGACGCTGAACTGGACTCCCGATAGATAAGAGAAATCGGAAATACCTTTTATCTCATACTACTCTCTCGATACATAATCGAATCTTTTGAAAAAAAAACAAGACAAAAATTTTGCATATCGAATTCGAAGTGCCATGCTATTATTACTTAATATTCATATGGCGAAGGCATAGTCTTCTTTTTTCTCTCAAATAAAAAAACCTCATTGGCGCCAAGCGTGAGGGAATGCTAGACGTTTGGTAATTTCTCCTCCAACCAAGATAAAAGATCCCATTGATGCGGCTAATCCCATGCATATTGTATGGACATCTGGTCGCACAAATTGCATAGTATCGTAAACAGCTACTCCAGGTATTACCCATCCGCCAGGAGAGTTTATAAACAAATACAGATCTTTGGTATCATCCTCGATACTGAGATATACCATAAGACCAATAAGTTGATTCGAGAGCTCGCTATCAACTTCTTGGCCTAAAAAAAGTAATCTTTCTCGATAAAGTCGGTTGATTAGGGTAAAATTGTATCCCTTAGGAACCGTACATGCACCTTTTGACGCATACGGTTCAAAAAATAATTGCGAAAAAAAGAATCAATGTATAGATTCAAGTCCTCTTTCTTTGTTCCTATTCTTTTTTCATAGCAGGTTTTTTCTGACTTCTAATGAAAGGACTTTTTCTTCGATTTTTCAATAAAGACGAATTTGAACTTCTTTCTTCCTTATAATAGAAAAAAAGTCACTAAACTTATCGAATTAACTTCTCATTGATGTATTGTTTCATCGAGATTCAATCCAAATCACGATGGTATTTTCTTGTTCCTGAATGGGTCTCTTTCATCTTTTTAGGTTTATGCTCTACTCCGGGTAAAGATCCGCCCGATTTTGATTTGCACATATAGGACAAATCTTCCCATTACCATTTCTTTTTGTTATGACTTTCTTTTTTTTTCAATTCATTTCATACCTTTCACCAAGTATTTAGTTTGAGATTCCCTCGCTTGACAAATAGGATCTCTTTACAAATACCAAACAGGAATCATTTATGATACAAGTAGTAATCATAGATATATTACCAATTGGGTTTTTTCTAAACGGAGCCTGGATACTTCATTTTTTAGTCCAACCAAGCCAACCATAAATTATTCTAATTGATAATAGTAATGTGAATCCCCCCAAACAATGGATCTAATTGCGCTTCACGCTCCAAATTTTTGATGATTCAATTTATCTTTCTTGGGCGAAACAGAGGATATCTCGATCGGGGGAGAGAACGGGGAAATCCCATATGACCCAATATATCTGACAAGTCGCACTATACGTCAACCCAAGCTGCATCTTCCTCTCCAGGACTTCGGAAAGGTACTTTTGGAACACCAATAGGCATTAATTGAAAGAAAAAAGAACTAAGTACTATATTTTACTTTGATGTGGAAACGTAACAACATTATTTTATTGTCTTTATAATATTGGTTTTATCGTATTTATTTTATCCATAGATTAGAAAAATTCATAAAGAAAGACAAAAGAAGAAATAAAGGAAAATTTTGACGAATAGGGCCTTCTAATGAGGAATAAGGAAGGACACATTTACTGATAGAAAATGGTATCAACCACCCATTGCGTATTGGTACTTATCGGGTATAGAATAAATCTGCTTCTCTTTGTTCCTACGAATAGAATTGTTTCATTATTACCAATAGAATAGAACAAATAGTAACCCTTGTTCAGTGGATTATTTCAGAACAAGGGGAGTCCATAGAATAGTCATAGTATAACTTTTCCAATGCAATAAAGTTACGTAGTGTCTATTTATCTTTGATAAAGAGGTATTTTCCATGGGTTTACCTTGGTATCGTGTTCATACCGTTGTATTGAATGATCCCGGTCGGTTGCTTTCCGTTCATATAATGCATACAGCTCTGGTTGCTGGTTGGGC